TAACAAGTAACTATAGTAGATAGTATTCAATGAAAGAAAGAGAACAATGAATAAATAATAAAATAATCAATATTCGTGATGCACGCATTATTGTATTAGACCCAAACAAAGGAAAAAAGGGGGTCCTTCTTGACCTAATTACAATGATGGGACTTTGTAATATGGAAAGACAAAATGTAAAACCCAGTTTCGATTGATCTGATCATGCAATACTTTTTTTCTTTTCAATCGCGAGATTCTGTGAATGAACTACTACTGAGTTAACTTTAAAGTAAAAAGATAAAGTGCATTATTAAGGGCACTTGTCGTTCGAAAAAAAAAAAAAAAAATGGATTCGATATTTCGATACAATAAAAAACTATCAAAATTATTTTCCAATTTTATTCTATAGTGATTCAAAGAATCATTTTTTGAATGAAGTTATAAAACAAAGTTCTTATTATTACTTTATTTAAGATTTCTAATATTCTATATATACATATATTAGTTTATTCAACTCAAGAGTTGCCCAATGAATCTGTTGATTCGAGAAATTGCGGGATGGGTAGGGTAAATGTCACAGATGATGAATTGATTTCTTACTTATGTTACTCTATTTTTGTTAGTATCGTCTATAATAATTGATTAATCAACAAAAACTTTCAATTGAATCTATCCTTTCAATCGGTTGGTATTTTTGCTTATCCTCGTATCTTTCAAAAATTGAAACTTAGGGAAGTGCTTTATAAACATATGTATAAAAATAACATATTTCATTTAGCCTTTTTATGCCTACTATAACTAGTTATTTCGGTTTTCTACTAGCAGCTTTGACTATAACCTCAGCTCTATTTATCGGTCTGAGCAAGATACGACTTATTTGAAATTAATTAAATGAACAATTCATAAAAAAAATCTTTCTGTGATAGTTCATATATTCTATAGTTCCTTCCCGTATCAATTTCCAATTCGTGGTCATTGAGATTTATAGTCAATACGGATTAATATTTAAGGATAGATATTACCTCCCCTTTACCCTTTCAAACAAATTGAAATGATTGAAGTTTTTCTATTTGGAATCGTCTTAGGTCTAATTCCTATTACTTTGGCTGGATTATTCGTAACTGCATATTTACAATACAGACGTGGTGATCAGTTGGATCTTTGATTAATTAAGATCTCTTTTTTGTATTTTTTGATTGACCTCCTACTTCCTTTAATCCACGGGAGGTCAAATTTAGATTGCTGTTCAATTATTTCAGTGTAATTTTCGATCTAACGCGACTAACAAGAACACAGAATCACGCTCTGTAGGATTTGAACCTACGACATCGGGTTTTGGAGACCCACGTTCTACCGAACTGAACTAAGAGCGCTTTATTATCACAATAAATATTTTATAACCCCAATTAATCTTGCATATATATACTATCATAAAATTAAAGATTTTTTATGTATGTCCAATTTTATTTTAATCGATCTCAATTGATCCCTCGTTACTGCTCAGAAGATAAGTAATAGGTAGGGATGACAGGATTTGAACCCGTGACATTTTGTACCCAAAACAAACGCGCTACCAAGCTGCGCTACATCCCTTTCAATTGGTCTACAGTGTCATTGTAGAGAATCCCTGTCTTGTTTTCCACATCTTTATTTCCTCCATTGGTATACAAAAATAGTCTTGTCATTTATTCTTTTTGGTCTCATATATATTATAACATATAATATAGTAAAAGACTTTTATTATATAAAGTATGAAATAAATATGAAACCTACCGTAAAAAAATTAATTTTTCAGAAATTTCAGGCGGAAAGGAACGTATTTTTTTCTTTTAAGAAAAGTAATATCTATTTTGTACATTTTAAGTTGTACATTTCAATTTGAATTAAGGATTCCGCGTACAAATACAAGTGGTCAGTCATTAACGACATATACACATCTGGTCATATATGTATTACCATTATGTATTACAAATTTAAATTAAATTAAAATAACGAATAAAAATTAAATTAAAATAACGAATAAAGTAAAGAAGGACGAGGATTTAAAATGCGAGATCTAAAAACATATCTTTCCGTGGCACCGGTAGTAAGTACTCTATGGTTCGGGTCTTTAGCAGGTTTATTGATAGAGATAAATCGTTTTTTTCCGGATGCGTTGATATTCCCCTTTTTTTCATTCTAGTTATTGATATGGGAGGGGGGGAAAAAGATTAGAGATACAATCAAATATCTGTAACTAATCCCTACCCTTCCCCTCTTTTTTTTTTTAGAATAAGTTATAAAAAAAAAAAAGAAAAAGCGAACTAACCCGCAGTGAAACTAGGAATTCGGGTCCAGGCTCAAATAAAATTAATATTAAATAGAGATTAATAATAAATAGAGTGTAAATGGAAATGTGATGGTTGGGGCAACAATATCATACAAGATACTTAAATGAAAATGAAATACTGTACGGCAATTTAAAATTATAAATATAGTTAGAAATTTTTTTATTATATTACTTATTATTACTATATTGAACTATATTGATTCATTGCAACGAAATCCTTCTTTCATAATTTGATTTCGAGTTGCCTGTTTCTATTTTTTTTTTTTTTTTTTCGTTCCTTTCTTCTTCCTCGCTTCGGATCGGAAAATTTAAGAATTGAATGAATCAAAAACCAAAGGAGGTTCATGGCCAAGGGTAAAGATGTTCGAGTAACGGTTATTTTGGAATGTACCAGTTGTGTTCGAAATCGTGTTAATAAGGAATCAATGGGCATTTCCAGATATATTACTCAAAAGAATCGACATAATACGCCTAGTCGATTGGAGTTGAGAAAATTCTGTCCCTGTTGTTACAAACATACGATTCATGGGGAGATAAAGAAATAGATCGAACCGATCACTCGTGTGTCAGTCTTCCAAGGAAGATGAAAAATTACATACTATATATAACATATAACATATAACAATATATATAATATATATTAAAAAAAAAAATATAAACAAACCTAATCCTATTTCTATCGGATCAAACATGATGTAGATGTAGAATTAAGAAATAGGATTAGGATCTTCAGGATAAGGAATAAACAAACCATGGATAAATCCAAGCGAATCTTTCTTAAATCCAAGCGATCTTTTCGTAGGCGTTTGCCTCCGATCCAATCGGGGGATCGAATTGATTATAGAAACATGAGTTTAATTAGTAGATTTATTAGCGAACAAGGAAAAATATTATCTAGACGGGTAAATAGATTGACCTTAAAACAACAACGATTAATTACTATTGCTATAAAACAAGCTCGTATTTTATCTCCGTTACCTTTTCTTAATAATGAGAAACAATTTGAAAGAAGCGAGTCAGCCGCTAGAACTACTGGTCTTAGAACCAGAAAAAAAATAGGCTGACTCTTAAATTGAATCAAACTAAAATTCCAATCCAAACTCAAATGCGGATTGACGTTTTTTTTTGTTCTAAAAATCGTAAAATCCAGATTTGATTGTCGTGTCGTAAGAAAAAAAAAGAATTGGGGAAGAAGAATAAATATTTTTTATTGAACGTGTTTCTTCATTTTGACGACTTTATCATATTTTATCATACTAATTTCTACTCTACCTTCCCAGAGTTCATTCTACAGGGAACTACATTTAAACCATTCCAACGGATTCCTTCCAATCTCTTTCTCTTTATTTTATGATCTCGTTGGAAATCATATAAAGACAACTCTTATTTAATATAGCTATTTGTGCAAGTATTTTACGATTAAGAAGCAACTGTTTCTTGTACAGATTGTGTATTAATTTACTATAACTAAAGTATACTTTATAGTCGCGAATTACCGCATTTATACGAGTGATCCACAAACGACGAAAAACTCTCTTTTGTCTACCTCTATCCCGCTGAGCCGAAACCAAAGCTCTTATTTTCTGTTGACTAATAGTTCGAGTAAGTCTTGAATGAGCCCCTCGAAAAGTTGATGCAAATAAACGAATTTTTGTTCTACGTCTTCGAGCTATATACCCTCGTTTAATTCTGGTCATTGAATAAATGAAACTTTGATGAATAACTAATTGATTTACTTTCTTTCAGTTATTCCCTTCCCGTGTCCTAGTCTATTAATAACAAAACGGATTCTTCCTATGTATAAAATAAAAATTCCAATGGCTTTTGCTACTATAACCTTCCCAACCACGATTTTTTCTTTTTTTTTTTTTCTAGGCATTTCACCTCTAAATAAAAAATTGTATTGATACTAGGTATCAAAAACACATAGTAAATAAAAAAGTAGTAAAGTAAATATAAATGGATATAGTGGGTTCCATCGTTTCTATGGTTACTTCTTAAACGGTGAGGTCCTCTCTATACACCGGAGCCCTTCCTTCATTTAATCAATGTTATTGTTAACTTGTACAGTTCACACTCTTTGGCTCTACCCATAATTATCCAGTACTAGGTCTTTCACAACGAGATCTACTTATACAGTAACGGTATTTAATTATGAAGATTAGCTGAGTAGCTGACCCTGTTAGTCCGTTCTTGCAAGAGTAAGGCATAATTTTTCTGCTTTTTTAAATAGGATTTCCCCTGCTTAATGGATAGCATTTGCTATCAATGGAGAATTCTTTCTCATCTTAAATTTAAAATTGAGGTGATTGGATTTGCACCAATGGAAACCATACATTTGATACCACAATAGAAGGATAGATCTTTTTTATTTTTAGATATTGAGTGGAGTTCTTCCATTCTATCCTATTCACTGGTACTGATCGTTGATACTGGATCAATTGTTTTCTTTTGTCCTAGCCCATGATCTGAACGAGTCGCACATACACCCTAGTACATGTTCCTCGTCGTTGAGGACATCCCCCAAGAGCGGGGGATTTCGTGACATTTCTGATTGGCTGTCTTGTGTTTCTAATAAGTTGTTTAATAGTTGGCATGTTGAATCATATACATAATGGGCTGGTTTAGATCGATCTTAACCGGATGATTATGAATTATTTTATTTCTATATTTCTATATTAATATAGAAATATTAATAGATTAATGAATAGAATATTAAATCCGGTAAGAAGATAATAAGATAAAATCTCAAATCACGAATTCGTGTGAAATCTTTGTTATTTTTTCTTTTTTATTCAGTCGCTACAAGATCAACAATTCCATGAGCTTGGGCTTCTGTTGATGACATAAAAACATCTCTTTCCATGTCTTCGGATACAACCCATAAGGGTTTTCCTGTCCTTTGTGCATAAACCCTTGTGATGGTTTCGCGCAGCTTCAGTAGTTCTTCCGCTTCCAGGATAAATTCTCCCGTCTGTGCCTCATAAAAAGAACTAGCAGGTTGATGAATCATTACCCTGATGATATAACATAATAAATGTTTCTTCTATCTCGCACGATGAAAGTTAAAGGGGAAGAGATAAAGAATAATAAAAAAGATATAATTATAATTGAACAACCGTACAGGCATCTTTTACGCATTGCATACGGCTCTATAATGGAATTTATTTTTTTTTTACCTTTACCTTACTTACATCGAAGAAATATAAAATAAATTATAGAGTCTATCCGACTCCGGTTGTTAAATGATCCAACAACCACCCTTCCTTTTGCAGTAGTTCAAAAATACTATGATGGCTCCGTTGCTTTATATATTGTTATTTAGCAATCCCAAAGTTTCTTTTTTTTTTTTTCAAATAAAAAGATTTTTTAAAAAGATTTATTTTCATATTCTTTCATAACATAAATATTGTTAAGAGCCCCTGGTGTGAAAACAAAAAAGTTTGTGACGCTGAAATAGGCCTCCCGATAGATCGGATAAAATCGGAAATACCTTTTATCTCATACTACTCTTTCGATACATAATCTAAGGTTAAAAAAAAATTCTCATATCGAATTCGAAGTGCCATGCTATTATTACTTAATATATATATTTCATATAGCGCGAAGGCATAGTCTTCTTTTTTCTCTCAAATCAAATAAAAACTCATTGGCGCCAAGCGTGAGGGAATGCTAGACGTTTGGTAATTTCTCCTCCGACCAGAATAAAAGATCCCATTGAAGCGGCTAATCCCATGCATATTGTCTGTATATCTGGTCGCACAAATTGCATAGTATCATAAATAGCTACTCCGGGTATTACCCATCCGCCAGGAGAGTTTATAAACAAATACAGATCTTTGGTATCATCCTCGATACTGAGATATACCATAAGACCAATAAGTTGATTCGAGATCTCGCTATCAACCCCTTGGCCTAAAAAAAGTAATCTTTCTCGATAAAGTCGGTTGATTGGGATAAAATTGTATCCTTTAGAAACCGTACATGCACCTTTTGATGCATACGGTTCAACAAAAATCACGAAAAAAAAAAGAATCAATGTGTAGATTCTAGCTTTCTTTTTTTTTTTTTTCAAAACAGGCTTTTTTAACTTATAAAAAGTAAAAAGGGGGCTTTTCTTTCATTTTTCAAGAAAGATGAGTTTTGGCCTGTTTTGTTTATCTATAAAAAAAAATTACTAAACTTATCTAACTAACTTCTCATTGATGTATTGTTTCATCGAGATACAATCTAAATCGCGATGTAATTTTCTTGTTCCTGAATGGGCTTCTTCAATTTTTTTAGGTTTATGCTCTACTCCGAGTAAAGATCCGCCCGATTTGGATTTGCACATATAGGACAAATGCCCCAATACCACGTTCTTTTGCTACGACTTCCTTTTTGTTTTTTCAATTTATTTCATGTCTTCCAACAAATATTCAACGCATTCATCATATTACTTGATTGATTAACAACTTCTATTTATAAATATATAAAGAAATAGGATATGATATAAGTAGTAATCATAAATATATTTATTACCAATTGGTTTTTTTTTTCTAAACGGAGCCTGGATACTTCATTTTATTGGTCTAACCAAGCCAACCATAAATTATTCTAATTGATAATATTAATCTGTATACCCTCCCTAAAAAATAGATCTAATTGCACTTCACGCTCCAAATTTTTGATAATTCAATCAATCTTTCTTGGGCGAAAGAGAGGATATCTCGATCGGGGAAGAGAACGGGGAAATACCATATGACCCAATATATCTGACAAGTCGCACTATACGTCAATCCACAATGCATCTTCCTCTCCAGGACTTCGAAAAGGTACTCTTGGAACACCAATAGGCATTAAATAAAATAAAAATTAAGTACTATATCGCACTTTGATGTGAAAGCGTAACAATGGGTTTATTGTCCTAATAATATCGGCCTTTATCATATTTTATCCATAGATTGACTAAGTTCATAAAAAAAAAAGAAAAGAAGACAAAATTAATAAAGGAAAATTCTTATAAATAAGTCCTTTGAATGATGAAGAAATATATATATGCATTCACTCATATAAAATGGTATCAACTCCCCTACCATTGCGTATTGGTACTTATCGGGTGTAGAATAGATCTGCTTCTTTTTGTTCCTACGAACAAAATAGTTTCATTATTACTAAAAGTAATTATTACGAAAAGAATCAAACAAATATTAATCCTTTCCCCAAGATAATCCACTAAAAAAGGGGGGTCCATAGCATAGTTTTTTCCAATGCAATAAAGTTACATTGTGTCTATTTTTCGTTGATAGAGGGGTATTTCCATGGGTTTGCCTTGGTATCGTGTTCATACCGTCGTATTGAATGATCCCGGTCGTTTGATTTCTGTCCATATAATGCATACAGCTTTGGTTGCTGGTTGGGCTGGTTCGATGGCTCTATACGAATTAGCAGTTTTTGATCCCTCTGACCCTGTTCTTGATCCAATGTGGAGACAAGGTATGTTCGTTATACCCTTCATGACCCGGTTAGGAATAACCAATTCATGGGGCGGTTGGAGTATCACAGGGGGGACTGTAACGAATCCGGGTATTTGGAGTTACGAAGGTGTGGCCGGGGCGCATATTGTGTTTTCTGGCTTGTGTTTTTTGGCAGCTATCTGGCATTGGGTGTATTGGGATCTAGAAATATTTACTGATGAACGTACAGGAAAACCCTCTTTGGATTTGCCTAAGATCTTTGGAATTCATTTATTTCTCTCAGGGGTGGCTTGTTTTGGTTTTGGTGCATTTCATGTAACAGGATTGTATGGTCCTGGAATATGGGTGTCCGATCCTTATGGACTAACCGGAAGGGTACAATCCGTAAATCCAGCGTGGGGTGTGGAGGGTTTTGATCCTTTTGTTCCGGGAGGAATAGCCTCTCATCATATTGCAGCAGGGACCTTGGGCATATTGGCGGGTCTATTCCATCTTAGTGTCCGTCCACCCCAACGCCTATACAAAGGATTACGTATGGGAAATATTGAAACTGTCCTTTCCAGTAGTATTGCTGCTGTCTTTTTTGCAGCTTTTGTAGTTGCTGGAACGATGTGGTATGGTTCAGCAACTACCCCGATTGAATTATTTGGTCCCACCCGTTATCAATGGGATCAAGGATACTTTCAACAAGAAATATATCGAAGAGTTGGTGCTGGGTTAGCCGAAAATCAAAGTTTATCCGAAGCTTGGTCTAAAATTCCTGAAAAACTAGCTTTTTATGATTACATCGGCAATAATCCGGCAAAAGGGGGATTATTCAGAGCGGGCTCAATGGACAACGGGGATGGAATAGCTGTTGGGTGGTTAGGACATCCTATCTTTAGAGATAAAGAGGGGCGTGAACTTTTTGTACGTCGTATGCCTACTTTTTTTGAAACATTTCCGGTTGTTTTGGTAGACGGAGACGGAATTGTTAGAGCCGATGTTCCTTTTAGAAGGGCAGAATCAAAATATAGTGTCGAACAAGTAGGTGTAACTGTTGAGTTCTGCGGCGGCGAACTCAACGGAGTCAGTTATAGTGATCCTGCTACTGTGAAAAAATATGCTAGACGTGCTCAATTGGGTGAAATTTTTGAATTAGATCGTGCTACTTTGAAATCCGATGGTGTTTTTCGTAGCAGTCCAAGGGGTTGGTTTACTTTTGGGCATGCTTCGTTTGCTTTGCTCTTCTTCTTCGGACACATTTGGCATGGTGCTAGAACCTTGTTTAGAGATGTTTTTGCTGGTATTGATCCAGATTTAGATGCTCAAGTGGAATTTGGAGCATTCCAAAAACTTGGAGATCCAACTACAAGAAGACAAGTAGTCTGATACAATATTGCTTTGTTACTTTTAGTTTTTATTTTCTTTTTGTGATTTGACTGACATAGGTTTAGGGTACCGGATAAATCTTGATTTGAATCGCTGCCTTTTCTTTGACTCTTGTTCTTTCTTTATCCGGGAGACGATCCAAAATAAACAGGTATGGAAGCTATAATTGTAAACCACGATCGAATCTATGGAAGCATTGGTTTATACATTCCTTTTAGTCTCAACTCTAGGAATAATTTTTTTCGCTATCTTTTTTCGAGAACCACCTAAAGTTCCAACTAAAAAGGTGAAATGATTTTTCATTATCTCAATTGAAAGTAATGATCCTCCCAATATTGGGAGGATCATTACTTCAACTAGTCCCCGTGTTCCTCGAATGGATCTCTTAGTTGTTGAGAGGGTTGCCCAAAAGCAGTATATAAGGCGTACCCAGTAAAACTTACAAGTAAACCAGATAAAAAGATGGCAACTAGGGTTGCTGTTTCCATTATTATATAGTTTTAAGACATTATATAGTTTTAAGACCACAATGGATCTATGATAAGATCATTTATTTACAACGGAATGGTATACAAAGTCAACAGATCTTAATGAATATAAAATATTATGGCTACACAAACCGTTGAGGGTAGTTCTAGATCTGGCCGCCCAAAACGAACTAATGCAGGGAGTTTATTGAAACCATTAAATTCAGAATATGGTAAAGTAGCTCCTGGGTGGGGAACTACTCCTTTGATGGGTCTCGCAATGGCTCTATTTGCGGTATTCCTATCTATTATTTTGGAGATTTATAATTCTTCCATTTTACTGGATGGAATTTCAATGAATTAGATTCACAAGAACCATTAACCATCTTTTTCAATACAAAGCGAATCATTTAGGTTGCTGATTTTTATCCCATTCTATTTTGGTAGTTCGACCGTGGAATTTCTTTGTTTCTGTATTTCCGGAATATGAGTGTGTGACTTGGTATAATTGATCCTATGGATAGTACAGAGAATGGGTCTGTCATCTTGATAGAGATGGTTTTACTTCGTCGGATATTCATTCTAGTATCTGGAGCACGGAATATATGAAATAGATTAAAAAGTATTAGAACTATGATTCATACTTAATAGTCAGACCCCGTGGCCGGAACCCAACAATTTTTTTCAAAGAATTAGAAGTTATAAATAGAAAGATTTTTATTCTTTCAAACTTTCGTTTATGCTTATTTTGATCAAAGGACAAAGGTTTCTTTGGATTTTTAGTCATTATATCTATTCATTGAATAAGTGATGATCCAACGATTCTTACTCAGGGAATTTGGGGATTTAGTTTAAGAAGGTTTTATTGAATCATCGTGGTTCTAGTATGAATCTGAGGTTTTAATTGATTCATAGGGTCTTAACAAGAGAATTCCTATCAATAATAAAAAAAAAAAGCAGTAAAGCCGCATTACACATAAATAACAACAAAGAAAATAGGTAAATAGAAGATTCAAAAGGCCTATAACGATCAATATAGAGACTAATGAGCCGACTTGATTTTTTGGCATTATAATCACAAAGAGTAGCTTTCGGATTTTTATTCTTTCGTATCTTAAGAAAAAATTGAATAATAGAATTAATAAATTTTAAACTTTCTATTACACACATCCGTTAGAGCTAGTATTTGGTTTTTTCTGTTTGAGCCGTACGAGATGAAATTTTCATATACGGTTCTCGGGGGGGGGTCTCCTTGGTTTACCTATCCCAATAAAATCTATGATTGGTTCGAAGAACGTCTTGAGATTCAGGCAATTGCAGATGATATAACAAGTAAATATGTTCCCCCTCACGTCAACATATTTTATTGTCTAGGAGGAATTACGCTTACTTGTTTTTTAGTACAAGTAGCTACGGGGTTTGCTATGACTTTTTATTATCGTCCGACCGTTACAGAGGCTTTTGCTTCTGTTCAATATATAATGACTGAAGCTAACTTTGGTTGGTTAATCCGATCAGTTCATCGATGGTCGGCAAGTATGATGGTCCTAATGATGATACTGCACGTATTTCGTGTGTATCTCACCGGCGGCTTTAAAAAACCTCGCGAATTGACTTGGGTTACGGGTGTAGTTTTGGGTGTATTGACCGCATCTTTTGGTGTAACTGGTTACTCCTTACCTTGGGACCAAATTGGTTATTGGGCAGTAAAAATTGTAACAGGCGTACCGGACGCTATTCCTGTAATAGGATCGCCCCTGGTAGAGTTATTACGCGGAAGTGCTAGTGTGGGACAATCCACTTTGACTCGCTTTTATAGTTTACACACTTTTGTATTACCTCTTCTTACTGCCGTATTTATGTTAATGCACTTCCCAATGATACGTAAGCAAGGTATTTCTGGACCTTTATAAAGAATATATACCATCGATATTTGTAATCAATCCATATCACTTGGGGTAGGAACAATAGTATTTCATTGCTACAAATATGGATTATTGAAAAGAATAAGACATGTATTTGGATATTTCTCTTCAACTCTACAAAAATGTATTATTTTTTTGACACTCATAGTTGAAGCGAATTTTCCGAAGATAAAATGGATTATGGGAGTGTGTGACTTGAACTATTGATCGGGCCGTGCAGATATATGCCCTTATCTGCCGCATTCGAATTCACAACAAAAAATGTGTCTTTGTTCCAACCACCGCGTAAGCCCCATACAGAGGATAGGCTGGTTCGTTTGAAGAGAATCTTTTCTATGATCAAACCCGATCATGTCGTGTATGATATGAACAGGCTCCGTAAGATCCAGTAGAATAAATGATTGGCATAATTCAGATTATGTTTTATTTTTATATATTTCACTTACTAAATAGTATAGAAATGTATTCATTTCCTCTGCATTGACTCGATTTATGATACTATCGGAGTGAAACAAGGGATCTAAAGAAGAACAGAGGCTAGACTATATTAGTAACAAGTAAATCCTTTGTATGTAAAAAGTCTCGTGGGGGGATAAAGGCTAATTGCAAGGTCTGAGACGACCCATAAAGCACTTGATCATGATCAACTTTGTAAGCCTACTTGGGTATTGAGCATTTATCTGTAAGAACTAAATTCCTTGCAATGGGTAGTTGTTGCAACTGCGAAAAAGGGAATCTGATAAATTTTTTCTTACATAGAATCATTCATATATGTGTGGATATGGATAACATATTTATTTTTTTATATGGATCCTTTTGATTCGTTTGATTCGTGCTCGAGCTGGATGATGAAAAATTATCATGTCCGGTTCTTTCGGGGGATGGATCTAGAATAATTCACCTATCCTAATAACAAAAAAACCTGACTTGAACGATCCTGTGTTAAGAGCTAAATTGGCTAAAGGGATGG